CAAACCCCTCCGGTAAAATAAGAACAGCCCCCACGTTCAAACCCCCTTTCTTACCATTAGCAAGAACTTGTTTCACTTGCTTATCATAAGGAATTCGAACAACTGCCTCAAATACAGTATCGGGAAGTACCGCTTGTGGAACCTCAATATCCACGGGCTTATTAGCTAAATGGCAATTGGCACATACAATACGACCAGTTGCTTCTCGTGGATTTTCATAACCCTGCTGCGCAAAAATGGGATATGCGCTTGAAATGGATGTCCCAGTTATGATATATATCATGAGCGATACAGAAATAGATCGCGTAATATGTTCCTTTACCCAAGAAAAAATATTTCTAGTTTGCATGGTCTAATCATTGATCCGAAAATTTCTACAATAAGTTGGGTAGGTCACTAGGATAGTTCCCTATCCGCGATTCTGCTATTTATTGGAATCATTTTGCTAGAATACTATAGTATGAAAATCCCCTGGATAGAATTAATACTTATGTAGAATGTAGAACTAAAAAGTAAGAAACATTCTAATTGGATTACTACCAGTGGATCATTTATCAATCATTCATTGAATGATAAATAACTACAAGTGACGGAGATAAACGATTTAAATAACGAAAAATCCAATATTTAAAAATAGTATCAAGAATAACTGGAAAAGTGGAAACAAGACCAGATATAATTTGATCATTATGACCAAATCCAAAATCTTTGTAGACAGAACCAATCATTAGTTCCCACCCGTGGGGTGAATGAAATCCGATACAGAAATCGGTTAATAAAAGAATCAAAAAAGCTTTTACTGTATCACTTAAATTATATAGGAATTCCTGAGCCCAAGAATTAAGACTAACAAGTTCTTCATTACCTAAAATAGAATAACTGCTTAGAATAACAAAACAGATTATATTTGTCGAGAAGTGCAAAATCGTATGGATACGATCCTCATTGTGTATCTTGATTAATTGGATCGTTTCTTTGTGGATTTCTATCGGAAGCTTTTGTAGATGTGTCTCTGAGTATTCCTTGATCATTTCTTCCAAGAAGAGGATTTCCTCTAATTCTATGAACTTTTCTAGAATACTTTTTTCTTGAATATCATTCAAAAAAATTTCGGATTGCCCAGTATTAGACCAATTAGTAACCCAAGATTCCATACTTTTAGTAAATGAGAGAGAAATCCACCAGGGCAGAAATACTATAGATCCAAAATACAAAAGAGGAGTGAATGCTTTCTTTTTTGCCATTTTTCACCTGTGAATTTTTAATTAACCCACTTCATTTGTCGACTTTATGTGATCGAATATTTCTTTCAAACATGAGTTCTAGACAAGGTATGAATCTATTTTCTTTGTGATTTTGTTTGAATCTAGAAAGAATACAGAAACAGACTAAGACTCCACTTCGAATTCGACTGAAGAAATAATACAAAATCGTGTTTCCAGATATCTCAATTCATCAAATTCCACACAAGTGCCTCCTTTCGATGAATGACAAAAAAAGTCCTTTAAAGAACCCCCCTTCTATCAACAATTGAAAAAAAAATTCCAACGATTCCCCATAGTCAAGAATAGAGTAATTGAGAGAAAGATATTGTGATGATCAAAAAAATGAGCGACAAAACAAGACAGAAATGGACCAGTTATCATTATTAAGAAAATTCACAATTTATTAATTTCTTTTATTGGGTAGTAAAGAACACAAAGGAAAGGATCAAAAAGGGGGTCGATTGACAAAACGAAAATCAAATAATTTACAAGATATGATTTATCTACATCTAAAGTATTATTTAGTTATAGAAAAAACAGGATTCTTGCATTTTTTCTCCTGCTGAGAAAGCATTCGTTATTCGGCCCAGTTCCATCTCAAAAGACTTCAATTGGTACGCGCAAGAAATAGGCCAATTCCGCAGCTTTTTGTTCAATTTCTCGTGGAGTCAAATTCTCATCAGTACGGGTCAACGGAATAGCCCCCCGGCCTCTGATGTCCATATAAAGGACACGACGAGCATAAACACCCTCTTTAACTTCTACTCGAACGGATTGAATATCTTTTATACGGAATCGGAGGAATATGCGACGATTTTTTCCAGGAAATCCCCAACGAAAAATACACACTATTCCTTCCTTTCTATCGAATCGATCATAACCACTACCTACATTCCAGGAAATTGTGCACCACAAATAGGAACTAATAAAGAGACCCGCGATCCCGTAGAAAGACATCACGAGTCCTTGTGGAAAAAAAATGATTTGCTGAGACGGAACAAAAGATATCAAATTTCTACCAAGATAACTCGAAGCCCCAACCAATAAGAATCCTAATGAACCTAAAAAAACGATAAGAGCCCAGCAAAAATTACTTAGTTTTCGAGACCCCGCTATAAGTTCTATCCATATATGTTCTGATCGCCAACTCATACTTGATCCGATTGCATTTTATTGGAATTGAAAGAATACCCCAAATGGTTTTGACTTTACTTTTTTTGTTTCCGAATGAATTCCCATCAAACTAGTGCTAGTTTGATGGGAACCTTTTAGGAGTAATTCATCAAATTGGTTAGATCTAAAATAATAACATACCCTTCATATGATCCCAATATACATATTGATATACATATAGATCCACCAACTTTACATTTTAAGCATCCAGTGATCCTGATCTATTTGAAACTAGATAGAATTCAGTTACCCATAGGTCATTTTCTGCAGGCATAAGAGCTTTTCCTTTATGTTCGGCGGAAATAACGCGTTCTACGGCATTTCCCGAACTAAATATCTTGTTATTCTACAAGTCTAAGTTTCAAAAAAAAAACGGATGAGATTCGGTCCCCTTAGATCTAAACAATTTTGTTTTTTTGAACATGAAGAAATAACGAAGCCATTGCAATTGCCGGAAATACTAGGCCTACTAAAGGCACAAAAATAGAGGGAAAATTGAAAGTTGTCATAAAATGGGTACCTCGATTTACTATTTGTACCTGTTCTTTTTTTTTTTAATATCGTATTTTTTATTTATACTAATTATAATTCATAATTGTAATTATTATTAATTAATTCAATTTGAAAATCCTTATTAGAGATAGCTTACAAATTATTGAAAGATTCATTAGAGGGAGAGACAAACGGGATTTTTCGTGAAAATGGGATTTTTGTACGTAAGACAAAATTCATTTTATTTGCCCAATTTCACGAAAGGAACAACCCGCATTTTTATCTTGTTGATAGAGACTTCTTAATTTAATTAGGAATCGGGAATCTAGGTAAAAAAAAAAGAGTTATCCACAACTGTTGATTCTGTCTACAATCTACAATTAGATCTTAGGTCACCAAAGAAAACTCCATTCTTAGTTACTTTGATTCCGAAAGGTGTGGGTGGAGTTTAAGTAACTCGACCAGAACGCTTTTTAAAACATTACGGGGGACAATCTGGTTGAATAAGCCCTTGTCGAATAAATATTCAGCCGTTTGTGACCCTTCGGGTAATGTTACATTCAATGTTTGTTCAATTACTTTTTGACCCGTAAATGCAATGTAGGAATTTGGTTCGGCAATAATAATATCTCCCAACATACCAAAACTAGCCGTTACCCCACCAGTAGTAGGAGATGTAAGGATTGATATATACAATAACTTTTTATTTGATTTATAATCATATAAGGCAGACGATATTTTAGCCATTTGCATCAAGCTGAAAGCTCCCTCTTGCATGCGCGCCCCTCCCGAAGTGCACACTATAATAAGAGGTAGAAATTGATTGGTAGCGTACTTAATCAAACGGGTAATTTTCTCCCCGACTACGGATCCCATACTACCCCCCACAAACAGAAAATCCATAACCCCAAATGCTACGGGAATACCATTTAGTTGACCTACGCCTGTTTGAACAGCCTCGGCTAATCCTGTCTTATTTTCATAAGAATCAATACGATCTTTATAAGCTTCATAAGCTTCATCCTCATCAGTTTCTTCCTCATGAGTTTCCTCCTCATGAGTTTCCTCCTCATGAGTTTCCTCCTCAGCAGTTTCCTCCTCATCCTCCTCCGAAGGCAAGGCAATGGGATCCAGAGAAACCATGTCTTCATCCATAGGATCCCCATCCGTTTTCTCCTCATACTCCTCCGCACCCCAATCAATGGGATCCAGAGAAACCATGTCTTCATCCATAGGATCCCAAGTACCGGGGTCGATTGAAACTTCGATTCTTTCTGAACTACTCATTTTCAAATGATATCCACATTTATCACAAATATTCATTTGTGATAAAAAAAATTTCTTATAATGTAATGCATAACATTTTTCATTTTCGCATTGAACCCACAAATGAGCATATTTTGGAGTAGGTCCATTATTCATATAACTAGAATTGTAAAAACTAGAAAAAGAGCTTTCTAGTTCACTCAGAAAAGAATGATCGTCGTCAATCTCAAAAATCAGATTTTCAATATCAAAATAAAACAGAAAAGAAAAATCTATGTCAATCTCAAAAATCAGATTTTCAATATCAAAATAGATAGAATAAATGTTTCCATTATTATCCCTAACTAAAAAAGTCTCATCAAAGATGAAATTCCTAATGTCTTTGACGCCAAATAAATAATCGACATTACTGTAACTAGTTGGATCTTCACTTTCATCTTCACTTTCACTAGTATTTTCAATAGGACAAAGCTTGTCCATTAATTTCTTTATCCCATACCCGCGTTCTAACTCCTTCTTAAAAGCCATCGAATTAAATCCTCCTTCTTAAAAGCCATCGAATTAAATCACCATCTTTCCATAGAGACTTTTTGCCTCTATTTGTCTATTTGTATAAAAATACTTTCCATAGAGCCGTCTTGCCCCCATTTGTATATTATTTTGTATAAAAAAAAATTTGTATAAATAAAAATATAAATGATAATAAGGTGTTTTTTCCTCTGTCTTGTCTTCGCATCGAACAAAAAAAAGAAATAAAATATTTGTTCTCTCCTAGAAAGAATTTTTTCGTAAAATCTCGTCTAA